TAATCGAGTTTAGAGTTCAGGTTCGAATTCCGTCGATAATATATATGGGATTGTCTATAATGATAGACAAATAAAAGACTTTCTACAAATGGTTGTTCATTGACTTGATATTTTGAAAATAGATTGGTTGAATTCACTCAGTGAATTTGAAATTGAATAAAAAAAATAAAAAAAGGAAGGAATAAGTAAACAATTGGATTGGATTCGGTTATATGATCCCAACAAAATCGAGTGCTAACTCCCATTTATTTATTTTTCTTAGTGAATTAACTGATCAGCTTGTTATCGGACATTTCATTTTCTTTTTTTTTCGCAAAACCAAAACAATAAATAATATAAAAATCAAATATTATTGGACTTTATTACTTTAAAATTATGAGAATTAATCCTACTACTTCTAGTCCTGGGGTTTCCACACTTGAAAAAAATAACCTGGGGCGTGTCGCTCAAATCATTGGTCCAGTACTGGATGTAGCTTTTCCACCAGGCAAGATGCCTAATATTTACAACGCTCTGGTCGTTAAGGGTCGAGATACTGCCGGCCAACCGATTAATGTAACCTGTGAGGTACAACAATTATTAGGAAATAATCGAGTTAGGGCTGTAGCTATGAGTGCTACAGACGGCTTAACTCGAGGAATGGAAGTGATTGATACAGGGGCGCCTTTAAGTGTTCCAGTGGGCGGAGCAACTCTCGGACGAATTTTTAATGTACTTGGGGAGCCCGTTGATAATTTAGGTCCTGTAGATACTCGAACAACATCTCCTATTCATAGATCCGCACCTGCCTTTATACAGTTAGATACCAAATTATCCATTTTTGAAACAGGAATTAAAGTGGTAGACCTTTTAGCGCCCTACCGTCGTGGAGGAAAAATAGGACTATTTGGGGGAGCTGGGGTGGGTAAAACCGTACTCATTATGGAATTAATCAACAATATTGCAAAAGCTCATGGAGGTGTATCTGTATTTGGCGGCGTAGGTGAACGTACTCGTGAAGGAAATGATCTTTACATGGAAATGAAAGAATCCGGAGTTATTAATGAACAAAATATTGCAGAATCAAAAGTAGCTCTAGTCTACGGGCAAATGAATGAACCGCCCGGAGCTCGTATGAGAGTTGGTTTGACTGCCCTAACTATGGCGGAATATTTCCGAGATGTTAACAAACAAGACGTACTTTTATTTATTGATAATATCTTCCGTTTCGTCCAAGCAGGATCTGAAGTATCCGCCTTATTGGGTAGAATGCCTTCGGCTGTCGGTTATCAACCGACTCTTAGTACTGAAATGGGCTCTTTACAAGAAAGAATTACTTCTACCAAACAAGGGTCCATAACTTCAATACAAGCAGTTTATGTACCTGCAGACGATTTGACTGACCCCGCCCCTGCCACGACATTTGCACATTTAGATGCAACTACTGTACTATCAAGAGCATTAGCCGCCAAAGGCATCTACCCGGCAGTTGATCCTTTAGATTCAACGTCAACTATGCTCCAACCTCGAATCGTTGGGGAGGAACATTATAAAACTGCGCAAAGAGTTAAGCAAACTTTACAGCGTTACAAAGAACTTCAGGACATTATAGCTATCCTTGGATTAGACGAATTATCCGAAGAAGATCGTTTAACCGTAGCAAGAGCACGAAAAATTGAGCGTTTCTTATCACAACCCTTTTTCGTTGCCGAAGTATTTACAGGTTCGCCAGGAAAATATGTTGGTCTAGCAGAAACAATTAGAGGGTTTCAATTGATCCTTTCCGGAGAATTAGACGGGCTTCCCGAGCAGGCCTTTTATTTGGTAGGTAACATCGATGAAGCTACCGCGAAAGCTATGAACTTAGAAATGGAGAACAAATTGAAGAAATGACCTTAAATCTTTGTGTACTGACTCCTAATCGAATTGTTTGGGATTCTGAAGTAAAAGAAATAATTTTATCTACTAATAGTGGACAAATCGGCGTATTACCAAACCACGCCCCTATTGCCACTGCTATAGATATAGGTATATTAAGAATACGACTTAACGACCAATGGTTAACGATGGCTCTGATGGGCGGTTTTGCTCGAATAGGAAATAATGAAATCACAGTTTTAGTAAATGATGCTGAGAAGGGTAGTGACATTGATTCACAAGAAGCTCAGCAAACTCTTGAACTAGCGGAAGCTAATTTGAGGAAAGCAGAAGGAAAGAGACAAACAATTGAGGCAAATCTAGCTCTCAGACGAGCTAGGGCACGAGTAGAAGCTATCAATATGATTTCGTAACGCGTTGGTATGTCCGCATAAGCATAATAAAAAAAAGGAAGTTCTCTTTTGTTTAAATTTTATTTGATCTTTTTTTGCTGATTTTTGATGATTGAATAAAACTACAATCAAGCATAATTAAATTCTAATGAAATAATGAAAAAAGGTACAAATTAATTATAATAATTATTTTTTTTTATAAGATTATAAGATAAGGATAGGCTTGAGTATAAAAACTTATTAGATACCAT